AATGAGATGACCAACCTGTTCGTAAAAAGCGAATACTTAGTTATTAACTAAGATTTTTATGAAGATACCGAAAACGAAAATTTCAATTATTATTACATGAATTTATATTCATAGAGTAAGGATAAAGAATTACACTAAAAAGAGTACTTGATTCTGATATGAATCATAGGATTAACTAAGATCAAAAACTTGTCCTAATAAAATAAGAACTTTTAGTTAGTTTGTTCCAAATCATTAACTAGTTCATTATGGAATTGATTTATTATTTTCCATTTCAATAAAAAAAAATTATAGATTATAGAAAACGCTATAATATCTGACATTTTATATAAAATTAACTTGATTTTCTATTTATCGATATTTATCGAAAGGGGTAAAATAAAATTAATAAAAAAATCACTAAGATCTCTTTTATCAAACCACGTATCCTTTAACAGATTAAAAACTTTAATTATTTAATTACTAGTCTCATTCAAATTAAAAAATGGAATTTAGGAGTATTCTTTCCTCGAGTTTGACCGGTTAGTAGAAAAAGATTAAAGTTTTCATTAGGCAATGGGTTCTTAAATCCCTTGGTGTATTTTATTCCTTATAAATTAAATGTAGAACGAAGAAAATAGACAGAGATAAAAAGGAAGGTCTTTTTTTGGATTCTTTCTTTTATTAAGTTCAACTAATTAGATTTATGTGGCATAACGGCAGATTCTATAGATATAAATGTGAATCATAAAGAACAAGAAATAAAGGTACCAATCAATAAAAATGAGTCTTTCTTGCGAATATTGTATGTATATAGAAAAACTCTTTTTGTTGAAAAAATCACATATTATTTTCTTTTTCTAGTCATATTTTATACGATTTTCATAGATCTCTATTTTTTTGTTTTATGAAGAGAATATTATCTAGAGAATAAATAGATAATGAATAGTAAAGAACGATTCATTTTGACCAAAAGATGTCTTTCACATCCAACTATAACAACGAGTAACCTCTTAATTTTTAAATGGCAGTTCCAAAAAAACGTACTTCTATATCAAAAAAGCGTATTCGTAAAAATATTTGGAAAAGAAAGGGATATTGGGCAGCCTTAAAAGCGTTGTCATTAGGGAAATCTCTTTCTACCGGAAATTCAAAAGGTTTTTTTGTGCGACAAACAAATAAGTCATAAAATAAAACATTGTAATAATATGAATCGAAAAATTGGCTTATTTCACCGTTAATAAGAAATTAAAAATTTCCATTACCTATTGTTTGAGGTTAATCAATATGAAATGGAACTCGCCTCGATCTTAGGATATGTAAACTAAGAATTCTTCAGTTTACTAAATTCTAAAAAAAAACTTTTTAAAAAAGACAAGATGCAAGGTTTGAACTTTATTTTTAGTCTATTTTCTCATTTTGGGGTGGGGAGTCTTTTTTCCCCATCAACTTATTTGTCACAATTACAAAAATTAAAGTTTTTCTTTTTTCTCTATCTCTATATCTTATATCTATAGAAGGGCAAATATAAGATCTTTAGTTAAAATTAATGAATCGTTGAAACTAATTCATTCTAGTTATTTTGAAAACTTTTTGTGTAACTTTATAACTTCTTATTTCTCGGAATTCATATAATTAATATATCAATCTCCCATATATTTCCCGCTTTCAACCCAATCAACAATGGAATATTTTGTCCAAATAATGTGTCAGTTTTGAGTAATCAAAACAAAAATAGGGTCTATTTTGTGTTCATTGATAAAATACATTTTTTAGTTCTATCACTAACTAGAGGTCGAACTTTCTAATTACAAGAGTTCGATTCGAGAAGAGCATAAACTATAACAAAGCCCTAAAGTAAATAAAACCAACACCCTAAAAAAATGAACCTTCAAATTCCTATTTGAATGAAGTTTTTTTCATCAATTTGAATCTTTACTAAAAATATTTCATTTAATTAACTCCTTCAATCTCGACGATTGACTATGAATAGGCTATTATGAGTTCGAGCAAGCCGCTATGGTGAAATCGGTAGACACGCTGCTCTTAGGAAGCAGTGCTAGAGCATCTCGGTTCGAGTCCGAGTGGCGGCAGACCATCTTGTAAAAGAGATACAATATAATGAATTCCATTTCTGATTTCTATTTCAGGATTCCTCCTTTTTAACATTTTTTATGATATTTTCAACCTTAGAGCATATATTAACTCATATTTCCTTTTCAATCGTTTCAATTGTAATTACAATTCATTTGATAACCTTATTAGTCGATGAAATCATAAAACTATATGATTCGTCAGAAAAGGGAATGATAGCTATTTTTTTATGTATAACAGGATTATTAGTCACTCGTTGGATTTATTCGAGACATTTCCCACTAAGTGATTTATATGAATCATTAATCTTTCTTTCATGGAGTTTATCAGTTATTCATATAGTTCCGTATTTCAAAAAAAAGAAAAAACATTTAAGCACAATAACTGCGTCAAGTGTTATTTTTACCCAAGGCTTTGCTACTTCAGG